GGTGGATGTAATGGACCCTCTGGAATCTCATGCGTGCGGAATAGCACTTTTTTCTGTACGCGAAGACTCGTATCTTCTATGCGATTGAGAAAATCATAGCTTGGTTTATGTGCTACCCCTTCCTTTTTGTAGTTTTCTGCTTGCTATTCCTTGAAACGAGCAGCAAAGCACTTTCCAAACAAATGCGGATCCTACTGATGCGATAGTGACAGTTCCCGCACTCCAGAAGCAAGCAGCGCATAGTTTACACGAGAGAAGAGACAAGGAAAGATTACTAACCTTTACGACAGATAGAGATTCCGACAGATAGAGATCACGCAGATTGACAGGAGACGGGAGACTTTCCAGTGTCCGGATGACTTATTGCGGATTCGATACTCAAAGAAGGCCTAGAAGCGAATAGTCCACTTGAGCAATTCGCCATTCTCCCACCGATCCAAAACAAAAGGGTGAGCGTACCTTCCCCTGATTGCTCAGTTGTTCAAAGAGCTACAGCATTCCCTTAATAAAGAAAGCCCTTTACTGAAAGGGGAACATAAGCTTTTGACCCTTTCCAGGATTCACTTTTTCGATTAAGGATTCCCTCTCTTGGGGGTGGGAAAGGCTTACTGCTAGGTGGTAGTCATTTTTTCCATAGTAGAGGTGTAACCGATCTGTCAATATGTGCCAGTGGGAGTCACAGGCAGTCTTCTTGCGCGTGCTTTCTTCTTTCAATACCAGGCATGGAACTACTAGATCTTTCCATTCCATCCCTAGAGTTAAGCGAAGCGTAATCTAGCGCAAGAGTTTCACTGCCTTGGCCTCAGCCAAGATCTCAGCCTCCGGAAAGAGAGGTAGTTTGAATGTCACTGCCCAGTACGAGCGAACGAGGCTTTGATCCTGCTAGAGTTCTGCTCGAGCCTGAGTTTCAACTCGTCGGCTACTTTGACAGATAGGAAATTTTTGGTTGCACCGACCAGTGCTGTGGTCTTTCGCCCCGACATGCATGAGCTTTGACTCCTACCATTCCGGGCTCAAACTGGTGACCCGAACTAACCATCTTCTCTTTCTTGTTCCGTTCCCTCCACACCCGCATTCCATTCCTCCGCCTTAGGCCTGGTAGTGTCTGTATCGATGCTGGTATGTAGCTGCCTAGCTCTCCTGGTCCCATCCCTCGTCAGAAGGAAATGCAAAGAAGGAGCCATCTACTCCATTACTAGGACCCGAACCCAAGAACTCATCTCCATCTCTATACATTTCTCAAGATCCATCTGCTTGTTCCCCCTCCGACCGGGCTTTAGGCCCAGTTATCCTCTTCCGGCGAAGGCAAACTCATCTCATTCCGAATCCAATGCTTCTCTATTTCTTGTTTCTTTCCCAGCACCAACCAAAAGTTCCAGGGCGCCCGAAGTGGTGCTGTTTCGGGAAGGAGGTATGAGCCATCAAACAGACCCATATCGTCGAATGCATCTCCCTGGAACTTAAAGCTATCGATCCAATAGAATCATACATACTTTTGTTTTGCTCCAGGCGCCCCGCACTCAACCTTCTCCCTTCCCCGGATCGAGAAGGAATGAAAGTGCCCGGTCCGATCCCAATCTAACGATGGAAGCGCCTGTCTCCAGATCCAATTTCGACGTTCTCCCGGAAGTAATGACTTCTCTCATATGACTGGCTGCCACCCAAGCTTCAATAGGCGAAGGGAAGGGGGTGCTTTCTTCTGTCACTGAACTGACGAAGGCCCCCTCTCCGCCATCATTTCTCTTAGCGGCGGGGAAGCAAGCATCTGAAAGTTTCTCTCGAGTCACTGGCCTTGGAGGGGAATCAACTCAACCGATCTCTCTCCGTCTTCATCTCTCAAGGACCCTGACGGAACTACATGAAAAGCTAAGCAAAGGCGAGTAAGCCAGCCAATCCGAGTCCATTGCCGTGCGCATTCTATTCGTCTCTTCCGGGACCAACTCACGAGATAAGGTGAGCCCTTAAGCCATCTCATTCATCTGAACCAAGGGCGAGCCACCTGCATGTTCATCTTCATCGAGTGCCGGAACCAGAACCAAGCTCTATTCCACCTCTATCGGAACCAAGGCAATGCTCTGCATCTCTTTCTCCTGTTCCACTTCCAGCAGAGCGGCTAAGAAGCAGCAAAGTCCGATACGGAATAAAATCCCCTCTCTTCTTCTCTCTTTGTCCCCCGAACCAATGATTTGATTCAATGCCCCGGAGCCAGCAACTTTGGATGGCTCGGCGATAGCTATCTGATTCCTACTATCAGAGGCGAGTTAGAACCGGATACAAAGCAATCTTCTCCAATGTCATATATTTCTCCTGATCCCGATTCCACAGGCCTCTTCCCTCGGAACTACTCCAAGGCCTTCCATTCCTCTCCCAGCTAACGAGCACCAATCTGCATCTTTCTCTCTTTCGCTATGAAGCAGAATCAAACCTCATGGGCCCAGGTACTGCTATCTATGCAACTAATGGATCCCTTCTGACTCCCCCGTCTTCATTTCCATTTCTTTCGTCCGATCGAAGGCAGGCTTTTTCTCCAACTCAACCTCTAGTGCCTCTACTGGCCAAGCAACTAAAAACCATCTACAAGGGGCGAAGTGGGACCATCACCTGCCTATTCAAGTAATCCCGTTCTCCCTAACGAGCTAAGTCCGGAGAAAGAAGCAATCCAATGAGTGAAATCCCCAGCCATCTCTCTCAACCGGATATGAAAGCCCATCCGCACCTCCCTCACTAGTGGTCCAAGTCCATATCTTCCAATATTACATATTACCTCTGATCGTCCCTTTCCTTTGTGGGTGTCAATCAATATAGTGCTTCCTCTGATATCGCCTGTGCGGGGTAACACTGTGTTACCGATTATGAACTGCTCCACGACTCTCGTATCTGTTTAGCCATAGCATAGCTCAATGGCTTCCCACACTGGACTTAATGCCCAAAAATCAGGGGATTTCGAAAGCTATTGATGTTCCATATGCGACCGACTTATGCCCTCTTTCTAAAAGAAAATCGATTCTAGCATCTCCTCTGAGCTACAATCGGAGCTCCTTTGCCCGGTAGTAATGCACTTATTTATCGTTGACGGAACCGACACTTGACTGACTCGTTCGGGTTGGTTTTGTTTGCCCAACAATGGATGCCTGGGAATGCGAAACATGAATTCACTCTTTTTTGCCGGTAGTTCGGAGGCCGGGATTGCTGCGATAAGAGCACGAAAGCACTGGGACGCTGCTCGTGGTACATGATCTTGCCCGTGAGAGGGAGTTATCCGTGAAATAAATGAAGCCCCGAACTAGCAGCTTTCGAAGTGAAGTATGGAATGGAAGGAGCTAAAGTTGTATTGGAAAAATGCGGTTAAGCTCTTCTGGCTGAATCCTACTCTGGGCCTGCCCTTTTGCTAGCTTTTTCATTATGCTGGTTCAACTACTGCTTATGCTGGAAATCTCTCAACACCGTCAATCCACTCTCAATGGATGCTGCCCCTTAAACTGTGTGAAAGGGTGGGTGGTAGGTAGAACTAAGGGCTTTTAGGTCTTGTTGGCCCGGTAATGGAATCAATAGCTTGCCCGAACAGGGATGAATAAGCCAATAGCCCACATGATAGCAGACTTGCTTGACCTATTGAAAGAAATGCCAGTATAGACTTATGGTACAAGGTCGGCTAGCTAAAGGCTTCGGTTCTAGGCAAGGATCCGCCAGTAGCAGTTCATTTCCCAGTTCCCATTCAACATTCAAAGGCTTCACTTCTTTACGGACTGCTCTTGCTCTTACTGCTGCTTCCTATGCTTCCTGCGACTACTTTGACTTGACTGAACCCTCACAGCCTTCCCGCTTGATATCCCGTTTTCCTTATCTCGTGCAATTTAAGGGGAACGAGATGGGAAAGCCCAAACGGAGCCCGGTGGGGGAATTCTTACCGATACCGAAGCCGTCGAAATGGTCATAGAACACATGACCGGACCGCTAAAGACTGCCGTGGCTTATGGCAATCCGACTACGTTCGTCAAACTCTTTGATAGAGTGGCGCGAATGGAAAGGAGGACCAAGGACGGGACTATTCCCTTATCTTCATCATCTCCTTCAAAGCCTCCATCAAGTTCTCAGGCTAGCTTCAAAGCCCACTCCCAACGCAGCTACCATGGAAGAAGAAACCCAAATGGGTGCCGTTGAGGTCCGTCTTCCTGATCAGAAGCAATCTGGACGGAACCTATCTCAGAAGACCCCTTCCAACGATCGTCGTCCTCCGCAAACCGATGATCGTCGAAGGCTCCACCAAGATGCTCGAGTTCCTTATGATTATGGGGGGGGAAAGAAGAGTGGGTATGCGGGCTTCTTTCGCTTTACTTTTTTTGAGATCGTTGTGACCTAGTGCAAAAAAAGTGAAAGAAAAATAGACTACTCCAGCAGAATGCCACACCTGCTACAAGGCAACCAAGGTTTGAAGAAATAAGAAAGATAAAGTCCCCCTCATGAATAAGAGATTGGAGAAGCAATAATTAGTTTTTTTTTTATCAATAGAACAAGGAAAAAAAAGCTTATGATGAGCATCTATTTGAGTCGATCATTTCCAAGATCTAATTCCAGTTTTTTCTTATGTAGTGGAAACGCCTTACAATCTGAAGTTTTACGCTTAAGGGAAGAAATTTTCTTGGTGGATGCAGGACTTGGGACCCCCAGAATTTGTATGCAAGATGAGCCTACAGGAGTGCCAATCAACCGAGCCACCAGGTTTGAGAATAAGGCGGGATCCCTGGATGTAGTGGCCGGTGAATCACTGATCAAAAAGCGGATTTTGGAGAGATTCTTCATCGATGTAGTGGCCGGTGAATCATTGATCAAAGAGCGAGCAGCCGCCAGGTTTAATGATTTGGTGGGATCCCTGGATGTAGTGGCTGGTGAACCGCTTCTTCTTAATCCACAAAGATTCAGACAAAACCTAGCTTGGCTGGAACTGAATAAGATTTGGCGAACGAATACAAAGGTCAAAGGCTTTTTTATTGAGAAAGTCAAAGGAGGTTATTCAGTAGCCATCGCAGGTTTCATTACTTTTCTTCCATTCCGTCGTTTCAAAAAAAGAAAAAAAAAAAAGATATCAAATGATCGATTCACCATTGAGAGCATTAACCCCAAAAGGAGGAATATTGTGGTGTTCTAACAGCGGCAGATCAAACAAGAACTTGATGAGCGAAATCTGCTGACAAAAAAAAAAGAGCACTTTTTTCAATTCCGAAGCCTAGCGTCTCCTGAAAAAACTCTATCACCTTAATCTCTTCTTTTGTGGAGTTTCTTGCACTTTATCGGGCCCTCCATTTGCGAAGAAAGGCAAAGGCTCTTGCTCGAATGTTTTTCCTATCGCCCCGGCACGGCACTCTAAAATGCATGTTGAGTTGAGCAAGAATACTGCGACTAGGAAGACGAAGAATGGAATTGAAGGCATAGTCTCAATAAAAAGAATGGAAGACCAACCAACGAGTGGTGGACTTTTATGGAGTCTCGCAGAAGAAGAGCCTTACTCTATAGGGGCGTTAGCGCGCTACAACTAGCAGCCCCCTTATTATTAGTAAGATAGGGAAAAGCCCTATATATTTTATTAGTAAAGTGCTAACGCTTTAGTTTGCTAAATCTATCGCGAGATGTTGGCAGGCATCTGTAGTCAGTCATCAAAGGAAATTCCGTAATGGTCAAGCCAGATTACGTCTTCCCTATCGGAAGAGCAAGAACTACTTTTTTTTAGCTCTCAAGCTGTTGACAATCTACCAATGGAACTCTCAAAAGAGACCCGCCTAGGACTGATTGAAAGAAGACTTTTCCGACCAATGCCTTTGCCCCTTTCCTCTCTCCAAAAAGGACAGTAGTTAGCAATCCAGCTGGGCTTGTGCTTTGACGACTGCTAGAGCGCAGGCTTGAACTCCTGACTTTAATAGTCATAGTGGTTGCCCCCCCTATACAAGGTAACCAAAGAAAAAAGTCTATTTTGAGACTAGTCATAACTAACATAAGAAGGTTGGTCTCAACATTTATATTCGACTGGGTTGAAGACTAAAAACGATTTAAGCCCTCAAACCCGGGAGAGGTCTTTTTAGATTTATCTAAATCCTCACTTCACCTACACCACTACTTGAGAAGAAAGACACTGCCTCACTCAGAAAAAAAAGAAAGCAAGAGATATTCAAATAGAATAGCGAGAGTTAACGTTCTTCCTTGGGAATAGCAATTATCTTCTTCCTGAATAGAAACAAAAGGAGACCTTTCTCCATCTATCACCAGAGAGATTTCATCTTCCAATTCATAAATAATGATTAACTGCTTTAAATTTAAGCGGAATCTTTCTGTAGCAGATTTCTGATAAGGACGAATAAATAGAAAGAGTCTTGTCATGTTTTGTCCCATAACTTTCTCTAGGCTGGGCTACTATAGCAGTGTTTACCAGCTCATATATATATGTCGCTTCCAAACTGAGGCTTTCAACTAGCTTCTTATGATGTATCGCTTCATACTTATATAGTAGGCCTGTTAATGTTGGTCAATCCATCTCACCTGATAGGTTCTCAAGCAGTAAGAGGTTAATCAGTCCATTTTTTTCTGATTCTTAGATGGAAGAATCCCATCGAAGCCCCCATCCTGATTTGTCTCTGGGCATCCTTAGCCAAATACATTCTACCTTCATTGTGGCAATGTCATCCAAGATGGTACAGAAAAGATAATGGATGACATTGATGAGAGGCATCCTTAAATTCAAGTTGTCCACACCACATTCTTTTCCATTCAGGGACTGGTCTTAGAAATGAAGATAGAAGGCCATTTCTGCATTAGCAGGTTACGGTTCAAGTTCGTTCAAGTGCGGGTGCGGCGGAACGAGAGTCTCTACTCGTTGAGGTTGGGGAGAAGTGAATCTTCTTTTAGTTGCCCCCTCTCGATCGGATCCAGCATCTGGAGTTCTGGTTAGTGCTGCCTATCGTAGATAGGCAAGAAGAAGTTGGTCAAAGAAAGGTGAGGGTCCCAGTCAGCAGGTACTCCCCCTCTCTCGGTCGATGGCACTTGATTGCCTGGTTGTTCTTCCGGTTGGAGATGCCTTGCCGGTTGAATCAAAAGATTTGCTCAGATATCTCAGGTAAGGAAGGGTAGCTGAAAGCTAGCCAGCAGAAGAACAAGGGGAGAAGCTGAAGAGGAGATTAAACCAAGAAAAGGCTTCGCCGGAAGAATTCGAGAAAGTATAAGGGTCGCCGAAGGTGAGGGAAGAGATATCCAATTTGATATCTTCTGATATATTGAGGATGCTGCAGCAGTTTGGTTTCACCTCTAGATGGTGTGAGTGGATCAGGGCTTGCGTATCCACGATTTCATACTCAATCTTATCTACTTGCCCCCCCTAAGGTGACTTTCAGGGGACTAGAGAGACTAGACAAGGGGATCCTCTTTCTCCATACCGATGAATCTTGATTGCGGACTCCCTTGGTAGGCTTATTGATTAGGGAGCAGCTTCGGGACTTGACTCCAGTTTCCATCTCTCATCCCTGCTACGTCATTTTGGGCTGCCATTATTCACTGGGCGGTGCTCTAAAGCTCTTTGGGAGCTGGTGTTGAAGTGTACTAGGCAAAGGTTAGCCTGGGTCCATTTGTTCTCATTTGCAGGGCAGATCTAACTACTGAGATCCTGTCTCCATAGCCTTTAAATTGACTTCCTTTCGCTGTTTTGGATTCCCTGTTGGAAGCTATTCAAAGAGATTTTCTTATGGAGTGGCTAAGCCAAGACCTTGGATCTTGCATGCACTTAATGCGGTGGGAAGCAGTTTTCCGGTCATTAGGTTTCATTCCGTTCCGTCAGGTGCGCGCGCGAGAAACTTTAAGAGAATATGTGAGTCTTGTGTGCGATAGGATGTCCTGTGCCTGAGACGCACAAGGTATACTGGTTTCTGAAAGGCCTAGGTCCAAACTAACAGACTTTCGTCATCATCATCATGGCAAAACATCCGATACCCTATCTCAAGGCGCTTATGCACAAATTTCCGAGTCACAAACTCCTTCTTCAGTCGGGAGGCAGACCAGAAGTATGTCTCGGCAGTCTAAAAAGCGTATCGATGTTTCAAGCACCGGGTCATTCTTCTTTATATTGTTCCAGTTCCGAGGCAGTTGCATCAAAGTGAGGCTGCAACATAAACTATCAGTGATTGGGCCATTCGCTCCTCGAAGGAGGAAGATCTTGTGTGGTTCAAGGTCTTCTCGCTTCCCTCTCTTTAATTTAAGGTTATTTTGGATTCCGGCTTTCATTTTAATAGAGAGAGCTGCTCTGAACAGAAGATTTTTCCTATTTTCCGTAGGTAAGGCAACCAAAGGTTCTTTTTCAGCCGTTGACAAGTGGTCTCAACTTGCTCATGTGACATATTTTCTCTCCCTTTTCATCGAAACAAGACCACTACCCCTCGTTCCTATTCGAATGCTTCTCCCGCCCCCCGGAGTAAGCCAATTCCGTTGATTTGGGTCCAAGCCTTGATTTTAAATTAAAATCTCTACCCCGAATCCGCTCTCAACCGCACCCTCTGGGGCCGAGGGCAAGGCACTTAACTCATTCTCTGTCCCCTGACCCTCAACTTTCTTATTTTTTCCCCGCAAAGAAGGCATAAGTAGGATTGGAATCCTCTGCTGGGAATGGGGGGAAGGAAGAGAGGGAATGCGGGCTTCTTTCACTCACTTGAGTTTTGTTTTGGAGAGAGCATTGTGGAGCAGCAAAAGGCATAAGGGGAGTCGGAATGGAATGAATAAAGGAGTTTCCCCCGCCTTTCTCCGATTTGATAAAGGGTATGGGGCAATAAAGGAAACCTACAATTATATTATGCTTGAGCGGGACCTCCTTCGTCGTAGACTACATGCCCTTGTGCGGGTACGCTTTTGTTTTGGAAAGCGACTCCATAGTCCTCTAGGGGCAAGGGCTCCAGCAGTGCAAGACCTTCGTTCTCGCTCAACCCATTCTTCATTGGTCTCTCAAAAAACTATACATCATTTTTTGTCTCGAACACGACTTAACCCCAGTTAGCTCAGTACGATCGATATCATCAATGCGGTTTTGACCCCGTTTGGGTAAATGCTTTTTAGTAAAAGTAAAGAAACCCTGCTTACTAGTGTGCCCGCGCAGTCATTCCATTCATTGAAGAAGGATTCCCCGATATCTTCTTATTGGATTTCTCCGTTTCACTCTCTTTTCTGTAGATACGCTATCCCTTCCGGCTATGCGGGGAGAATTTGTTCCATTGACCACTACTTAAGCAGGCCTGGAAGGCCAACTGATCGCTTCATCGATGCTAGTCGCAAAAAGACCGCTCCGGGCAATAGAGGCCTTAAGATGCTCAATCGGGAGGAAGAATTCACCTATGATAACTAGGATCAAGCTTTCCTTGTTTAGTATTTGCTCTTGATTTGTTCTTGAAAATGGTCAACTCGACGTGGCCAGCTCATCTGAAAAGTAAATTATTTCATATTTTGGTTATTACGAGAAGGCAGCCCCTAACCTTAAGGGAAGCCGAGAACCTGTGTGATCACTACCATAGCACTACTACAGCCTCTTGGCCGTTTACTAATGGAAAGGAGTCTTAGTCTTGGTCTAACCATCTGGAATGGTCAGGGCACTCTTGCCATTGCCATATTCATGTTGGTGTGGTTTACACTAGTGCTGATGCAATATTGTTGTCTTTATAGAGCTAGGAGTCACTCTTTTCACTTGAAAGGAAGAGGAACAGCCCTTCCCGCCCTTACAACCCGATTTGGCGAAATAAAGAATATCATATAAGAACAAAACGCCCGATTTGGCAAAGAAAAAGCTGACTGAGTGTTCATTAATGCCCAAAACTCCCATGCCTTTCTTGGTTGGACCAAGGCGATTTCCGACAAGTCTTTCTTGATTTTTAGAGCAAGAAGCGGAACTACAAGAAAGCTTTCTTTATCTTTATGGATAACCAATCCATTTTCAAATATAGTTGGGAGACTTTACCCAAGAAATGGGTCAAAAAAATGGAAA